ACATGTCTTAATAATTTTCAATAATCCATGCTTAATAGCAATGAAATACTATTATTCCTTCTCCAAAAGATAAATGATTTTTTGTTCGACTATTATTTTCTATAAAGGTCCAGAAATGCCCTGTTTACGTATCATTAGAAAGTGCATTAACATAAATACAGCAGTAAGAAGCGGCAACACAAAAGTGTGTAAACTATAAAAACGAGTCAAAGTGGACTGTCCCACACTAGCACTTCCGCGCAACAACTCTACCAAGGGTGATCCTATTACAGGAATAGCGTCAGGTACACCTGTTACAATTTTTACTGCCCAATAACCAATTTGGTCCCAAGGTAAGGAATAACCAGTTACACCAAACGATGCGGTTAATACACCCAGAACCACACCTGTAACCCAAGTTAATTCACGAGGTTTTTTAAACCCACCGGTGAGATACACACGAAATACATGAAGAATCATCATTAGAACCATCATACTGGCCGACCATCGATGAACTGAGCGGATTAGCCAACCAAAATTAGCTTCAGTCATTATGTATTGAACAGAAGCAAAAGCCTCAGTAACGGTCGGACGATAGTAAAAAGTCATAGCAAATCCCGTAGCTACTTGTACTAAAAAACAAGTAAGCGTAATTCCCCCTAAACAATAAAAAATATTAACGTGTGGCGGGACATATTTACTAGTTATATCATCTGCAATCGCCTGAATCTCAAGACGTTCTTCGAACCAATCATAGACTTTATTGAGATAGGCGGAATTCCCCCTCTGAGAGCTATAAACGAGACTTTCATCTCATATAGCTCAAGCAAAAACACCCAAAGACTCGTTCTAATAGAATAGAGATGGAATAGAAAGTTTGAAACTTTTTTATTTTGAATCAAAGATTCAATCGTCTCTGAGGGTATGAAAGAAGAAAAACCTGAAAGCTCTTCTGTGTTTGGGGCGATAATACCAAAATCTCAAGTTGGCTCAGTCATCTTTATGTTGATCCTTCCAGGCCTCTTGAATCGTCTCTTTTCCTATTTCATTTTTTTATTGTTGATAGAAATTCTCTTGTTAAGAACCCTATGAATTTATTAAAACCTCAGATTCATACTATAACCGTGATGATTCAATAATAAAAATTTTAAGTTAATCAAGGATTCCCCGAGTAAGAACCCCCCGGCCATCACTTAATTCCATGAATAGAATTCCATGAATAGAACTAAATATAATTATAATAACCAATAATTCAAAGAAAATTTTTTACTTTTGTCAAAATCGAAATAGACGAAAAATCGTGCGATTTTGTAATTTCGAAGTCTTTGAAAATTTTTTTGAGTCCGGATACAATATGAGGTCTAAACATTAAGTATGAATCATAGTTCAAATATTTCTTAATCTATTTCGTATATTCCGTGTTCCAGCTATTATAATAATAATAAATATCCGACGAAGTAGAACCACCTCTATCAAGCAAGATGACAGACCCATTATCTGTACTATCAATAGGATCAATTCTAACAAGTCACACACTCATATTCCGGAAATAAAAAAAAAAAACAAAGAAATTTCGCGATCGAACTCCCAAAATACAACGGGCTCAAAATATGAGCTCTAAATAATTAGGATTCTTTTTGTAATCAAAAGTTAGGCCTTACAGGTTCTTATAGATTTAATTCATTAAGATTCCATCCAATAAAACGGAAGAATTATAAATCTCTAAAATAATAGATAGAAATATCGCAAATAGAGCCATTGCGATACCCATTAAAGGAGTTGTTCCCCACCCCGGAGCTACTTTACCATATTCCGAATTCAATGGTTTTAATAAACTACCTACATTAGTTTGTCTTGGACCAGATTTAGAACTGTTATCAACAGTTTGTGTAGCCATAAATCCTATTTGTATTCATTTTCATTACGATTAGTTGACTTTGTATACCATTCCGTTGTAAATGTAAATAAAGGATCTTAGGCTAGATCCGTTGGGGTCTTGAAATTATAGAATAATAATAATGGAAACAGCAACCCTAGTAGCCATCTTTATATCTGGTTTACTTGTCAGTTTTACTGGGTATGCCTTATATACCGCTTTTGGGCAACCTTCTCAACAACTAAGGGATCCATTTGAAGAACATGGGGACTAATTGAAGTAATAAGCCTCCCAATATTGGGGAGGCTTATTACTTCAATTGAGATAATGAAAAATAATTTTATTTTTTAGTTGGAACTTTAGGAGGTTCTCGAAAAAAGATAGCGAAAAAAATGATCCCTAGAGTCGAGACTAAGAGGAATGTATAAACTAGTGCTTCCATAGATTCGATCGAGGTTTACAATTATAGCTTCCATACCTGTTTGTTTCTTTCTTTGAAGAATTATCTCCCGACTTAAAAGAATAAAAGAATAAATTAAAGAGAAAGAGTAAAAAAAAAGTGATGATCCAAATCAAGATTTATTTTCTCTGGTACCGTACCCTATAACAATAACAATAACAAAAACCTATTTCAAAAAAAAAATCGAGGCGTAAAGATATCAAAGTGGTGTTCAATCAGACTGCTTGTCTTTTTGTAGTTGGATCTCCAAGTTTTTGGAATGCTCCAAATTCTACTTGAGCATCCAAATCTGGGTCAATACCAGCAAAAACATCTCTGAACAAGGTTCTAGCACCATGCCAAATATGTCCGAAGAAGAAGAGTAAAGCAAATGAAGCATGTCCAAAAGTAAACCAACCCCTTGGGCTGCTACGAAAAACGCCATCCGATTTCAACGTAGCACGATCTAGTTCAAAAATTTCTCCCAATTGAGCGCGTCTAGCATATTTTTTTACAGTAGCAGGATCACTATAACTGACTCCATTAAGTTCGCCACCGTAGAACTCAACAGTTACACCGACTTGTTCAACACTATACTTTGATTCCGCTCTTCTAAAAGGCACATCCGCTCTAACAATTCCCTCACCATCTACTAAAACAACCGGAAATGTTTCAAAAAAAGTAGGCATACGACGTACAAAAAGCTCCCGCCCTTCTTTATCTCGAAAGATGGGGTGTCCTAACCATCCAACAGCTATCCCATCCCCGTTATCCATTGAGCCCGCCCTAAATAATCCCCCTTTTGCCGGATTATTTCCAATGTAATCATAAAAAGCTAATTTTTCAGGAATTTTAGACCATACTTCTGATAAACTTTGATTTTCGGCTAGTCCAGCACTAACCCTTCGATATATCTCTTGCTGAAAGTATCCCTGATCCCATTGATAACGAGTGGGCCCAAATAATTCGATCGGAGTAGTTGCGGAACCATACCACATAGTTCCGGCAACAACAAAAGCTGCAAAAAAGACAGCAGCAATGCTACTTGAAAGGACGGTTTCAATATTTCCCATACGCAATCCTTTGTATAGACGTTGTGGCGGGCGAACGCTAAGGTGGAATAACCCCGCTAATATGCCCAACGTACCTGCTGCAATGTGATGAGAAGCTATTCCTCCCGGAACAAAAGGATCAAAACCTTCCACACCCCATGCCGGGTTTACGGGTTGTACTTTTCCCGTTAGCCCATAGGGATCTGACACCCATATTCCAGGACCATAAGAGCCCGTTACATGAAATGCACCAAAACCAAAGCAAGCCACTCCTGAAAGAAATAAATGAATTCCAAAAATCTTGGGCAAATCCAAAGAAGGTTTTCCTGTGCGTTCGTCGGAAAATATTTCTAGATCCCAGTATACCCAATGCCAGATAGCTGCCAAAAAGCATAAACCAGAAAACCCAATATGTGCACCAGCTACGCCTTCATAACTCCAAATACCCGGATTTGTTGCAGTACCTCCTGTGATACTCCAACCACCCCACGAATTGGTAATTCCTAAACGAGTCATAAACGGTATAACAAACATACCCTGTCTCCACATTGGATCAAGAACGGGGTCAGAGGGATCAAAAACTGCTAATTCATACAGAGCCATCGAACCGGCCCAACCAGCAACCAGAGCTGTATGCATTATATGAACAGAAATCAACCGGCCGGGATCATTCAATACAACGGTATGAACACGATACCAAGGCAAACCCATGGAAATACCCCTTTATCAAAGATAAATAGACACTATGTAACTTTATTGCATTAGAAAAGACTGGAATTCTATATACCTCCCTTATTCAGTGGATTATTTCTGAACAAGGGCTAATTTTTGTTCTATTCGGTTGGTAATAAAATAATGGAAGAACTTTGTTTGTAGGAACAAGGCTAAACAGATTTATTCTATACTCAATAAGTACTAATACGCAATGGGGGGTTAATACCAAGTTCTCGGAAGGAATGTGTACATACTTATTTCATCATTCTATTCGTAAAAATTTGACGTTATTCATTCAGTTTTTCATTATGATTTTTTCGAATATATAGATAAAATAAATACGAGATAAAAATCAATATATATATATTATAAAGATAATAAAAAATAAAATCATTTTGTTACGTTTCCCCATCAAAGTGAAATATAGTACTTAGTTCTTTTTTCTTTTAAAAAATGCCTATTGGTGTTCCAAAAGTACCTTTCCGAGGTCCGGGAGAGGACGATCCATCTTGGGTTGACGTATAGTGCGACTTGTCAGACATATTGGGTCATATGGGATTTTTTCCCGTTTTCTCCCCCGATCGAGATACCCCCTGTTTCGCCCAAGAAAGATTCGGTAAATAGTTAGAAATTTGGAGCGTGAAGTTCAATTAGATTTAGATACGTTTTAGGGGATTCAGATTACATTGCTTCGAATAATTTATGGTTGACTTGGTTGGACTAAAAAATGAAGTATCCAGGCTCTGTTTAGAAAAAACCAATTGATTGGTAATATATCTATGATTCCTTTCTATGATTCCTAGTTTTAGAATAAAAGATTCCTAGTTGGTTTATTTGTCAAAGGAGTTAGTGTTACTAACAATTTGGTAAGAAGGTATGAAAAATATTCGGGGCAGAAAGTGATAATGATAATAAAAAGAAACGGTAATGGAGATCTTTGTCCTATGCGTACAAAAAAAACTCGGGCAAATCTTTACCCAGAGTAGAGCATAAACCTAACAAGATGAAAGAAACCCAATCAGTAACAAGAAAATACCATCGTGATTTGGGTTGAATCTCGATGAAACAATACATCAATGAGGAGTTAATTCAATGAGTTTAGTAACGTTTTTTTTTCATTTTATTATTGTATATATTAATTATATTTTATTTTATATTAAAATATTCTATTAAATATAATATTAAATTTAAATATAATATTAAATATATTATTAAAAAATTGAAATTAAAGTAAAACCGAAATAATCAAATAAAATTTATAAAATTGAAATTAAAGTAGTGAGCCTATAATACTATTGAAAATACTATTGAAGAATACTATTGAAAATACTATTGAAGAAGAAATTTCGTGAGAAGACAGAAAGAGCCTGGTATGTTATGAGAAAAGAACGAGGACAGGAATCTATACATTGATTACATTAATTCTTTTTTTCGCAATTTTTTTGAACCGTATGCATCAAAAGGTGCATGTACGGTTTCTAAGGGATACACTTGGACCCTAATCAACCGACTTTATCGAGAAAGATTACTTTTTTTAGGCCAAGCGGTTGACAGCGAGATCTCAAATCAACTTATTGGTCTTATGGTATATCTCAGTATTGAAAATGATAACGAAAATATGTATTTGTATATAAACTCTCCTGGGGGCTGGGTAATACCCGGAGTAGCTATTTATGATACTATGCAATTTGTGCGTCCAGAGATCCACACAATATGCATGGGGTTAGCCGCTTCAATGGGATCTTTTATCTTGGTCGGAGGAGAAATTACCAAACGTTTAGCATTCCCGCACGCTTGGCGCCAATGGTTTTTTTGAGACAAAAAAATAAAAAAGAAGACTATGCCTTCGCCCTATGAAATATGAATAGTAAGTAACAATAGACTATTAAGTAATAGTAGCATGGCACTTCGAATTCGATATGATAAATTTTTGCATTGTCAAAAAACAAAAAATTAGATTGTGTATCGAGAGGGTAGTATGAAAGAAATACAAGGATATTTCCGATTTTCTCTTATTTATCGGGCGTCCGGTTCAGCGTCACAAGCTCTTTTCTTTTTGGCTCTTAACACTATTTATATTTAGGTAAAGAGTAGGAAAAAACAAGATTTTTCATTTTTAGTTATTTTTATTTGATTTGATCAAAAAGAAACTTTGGGATTGCTGAATTACAGACAAAAAAATTAATATATTCTATTAAGGCAACGGAGCCATCATAGTATTTTAAACTATTACAAAAAAGAAGGGTGGTATTTTGATCATTTGACCATCTGGGTCTAATATATTCGTCTCTTTCTTTAATGGCACGGAGAGGTCAATTTGAGTATAGAGCCGTATGCATATCCAATGCACAAAAGATGCCCGTACGGTTATTTAATTCTATCTTTCTTCGATTCTTTGTTATTTTTCTTGACTTCATCATCATCCCACGAGATAGAGGGACGTTATATCATCAGGGTAATGATCCATCAACCTGCCAGTTCGTTTTATGAGGCACAAACGGGAGAATTTATCCTGGAAGCGGAAGAGCTACTAAAACTGCGCGAAACCCTCACAAGGGTTTATGTACAAAGAACAGGCAAACCCTTATGGGTTGTATCTGAAGACATGGAAAGAGATGTTTTTATGTCTGCAACAGAAGCACAAGCTTATGGAATTATCGATCTTGTAGCGGTGGTTGAAGGAAAATAACATGCATTTCACGCAAATCTATGATTTGCGATTTTGTCTCTGCGTTTATTTAAAGCAATTCATAATCATCCGGTTAGGATCAATCTAAACCAGTCCATTATGTATAGTATACAATTAAGTATGCCAACTATTAAACAACTTATTAGAAATACAAGACAGCCAATAAGAAAGGTCACGAAATCCCCCGCTCTTCGGGGATGCCCTCAGCGTCGAGGAACATGTACTCGGGTGTATGCGCGACTCGTTTAGATCATATCATGATCTGGCACAAAAGCCATTTCCAGTATCAATGATCGGCAACAGCGGATAAGATAGAACAGAAGCAAAGACTACATTCACTATATAAAATAATAAAATAAATCTATCTTATCCCCCCATTGGATTATGATTATGGATGAATTTTATGGTTTCTCTCGATCCAAATCCAATCAAGATGAGAAGCAATTTTCCATTGGTAACAAAAAGTTATCCACTAAGCGGAGAAAAGCTTATAAAAAAAAATTGGATTCCTACTCTGGCAAGAACGGAAGAAGAGGGTCAGCTACCCAGCTAATTTTCATAATTAAATACCGTTACTGTATAGCTAAATCTCGTTGTGAAAGACCTATTACTAGATAATTCATAGGTAGAGCCAAAAAGGATGAACTATACAAGTTACCAATAACGTTGATTCAATGAAGGAAAGGCTCCGGTGTATAGAGAAGACCTCAGCGTTTAAAAAGGCACCATAGAAACGATGGAACCCACTATTTATTTCTCTTTATCTATTTATCGTTTTTATTTACTCTATTTTTTACATTTATCGCAGAATAGAATACAATTTCTTGTTTCACAGTGAAATGCCTAAAAAAATCGTGGTTGGGAAGGTTATAGCAGCCAAAGCCAGTGGAATTTTTAGTTTATACATTGGAAACATCCGTTTTGTTATTACTTAATTAGGAAAGGGTAAAAGACTAACTGAAAGAAAAGAAATCAATTAGTTATTCGTCAAAGTTTCATCTATTCAATGACTAGAATTAGACGGGGATATATAGCTCGTAGACGTAGAACAAAAATTCGTTTATTTGCGTCAAGCTTTCGGGGGGCACATTCAAGACTTACTCGAACTATTACTCAACAGAAAATAAGAGCTTTAGTTTCGGCTCATCGAGATCGGGATAATAAAAAAAGAAATTTTCGTCGTTTGTGGATCATTCGGATAAACGCAGCAATTCGCGAAAGGTTCGTATCCTATAGTTATAGTACATTAATACATAATTTGCATAAGGGGCAGTTACTTCTTAATCGTAAAATACTTGCACAAATAGCTATATCAAATAAGAATTGTTTTTCTATGATTTCGAATGAGATAATAAAAGAAGTAGATTATAAAAAATCTACCGAAACAATTTAAACGGAGTTTCCCGGAGTTTCTTCCCCGGGAAGGTAGAATCCAAATTCCTATGATAAAATATGATTAAAGTAGTCAAAATAAAAGAGCGCATTCAATAAAAAAAAGCTTTCGCCTATTTGTTTTTTTCTTACCACATGATAATCAAATCTAGATTATCGAAAAAACACGAATCTGCGTTTGAGTTCAGATTTTTTAAAAATTATGATGAGTCAATTGAAGAAAGATTAAGCTTATTTATTTCTGATTCGAAGACCTGTAGTTCTAGCAACGGACCCGTCCGTTCTTTCAAATTGTTTCTCATTATTCAGAAAGGGTAACAAAGATAAAATACGAGCTTGTTTTATAGCAATAGTTATTAATCGTTGTTGTTTCAAGGTCAATTTATTCACCCGTCTAGATAATATTTTCCCTTGTTCACTAATAAATCGACTAATTAAACTCATGTTTCTATAATCAATTCGATCCCCCGATTGAATCGGGGGCAAACGCCTACGAAAAGATTGCTTGGATTTAAGAAAAGATCGCTTGGATTTATCCATGGTTTGTTTGTTTTTGTTTATTACGTATCTCGAAAATCCTATTTATTAATTCTAATTCATTTTTAAATGAAAGCTACTCTAATTAAAATTCAATTTAGTTATTTTAGATTCCCTTCAGTGAAAGAGTACCATACAGAAACTAAGTTCAATCTGTTTCTTTATCGTCTCATGAATCGTATGCTTGTAGCAATAAGGGCATAATTCGACGTATTACGTTAGTTCTTTTGAATAGAAATATTGGCTAATATCCTATAACACTTTTTCGAACACAACTCTTACATTCCATTCCAAAATCGCCGTTACTCGTACATCTTTACCCTCGTTTACTTTCGATTTTTTAATTATTAATATTTGGATTCCAAACGAAGAAGAAACGAAGGAAAAAATCGAAGTTAATAACATCAAATCCAATTGTAACAACTATATCTATATATAGTAAATCAAACTAGTTTTCATTTAAATATCTTGGTTCGAAAAGTAAGTATAAGTAATAGTAAAATAAAATAATAAGTAATACAAAAATTTCTAAGCGCTATTTGAAATCGAAGTACAGTCTAGTTTTCATTTAAATACCTTGGTTCGAATAACCGTTCCTTATATTCTGCGCAGTTTCGATTCTAAGCCTATCTCTCTCTATAATTAATATGCATTTAGATTTCATTTCATTCGAGAATTCGAACTTGAGATCGAGTCTCGTAGATGTTGAATCTACTTTTATTTTGTTTTTTATCTTTCCTTATTCAAAAAAAGGGTAAAGAAGATTAAAGATACAATCAAATAAAGCAGAAAAGAGAAGAAGGGCGGTTAGTCACGGATATTTGATTGTATCTTTAATCTTAAACTATAATGAAAAAAAGGGGAATGTTAACGCATCCGGAAAAAAACGATTAATCTCTATCAATAGACCTGCTAAAGCTACGAACCAAAGTGTACTTAGTACTGGTGCCACGGAGAGATATGTTTTTAAATCTCGCATTGAAAAACCTCCCTTTTTGTTTTATTTATTGTAATTGTAATACAGAAAATCAAAAAAAAGCTAATGCATATATAATTAGACGCATATGTAGTTAAGGACCGGTTAAAGTTAGACACCCAATCCTTAACTAAAATTGAATTGTACTATGATCCGTTAAATAAGATTTTTCCTTTTCCTAAAATCTTAAAACGAAAAAACATCTTGCCACGCATTTACGAAAAATACAATACTCATTTAGTTTTGTATATTTAATATATATAATTAAATAATAGGTTAAATGAGACCAAAAAGACTAAAACGAGAGAAAATTATGTATATCAATGGACAAAATAACAATGTGGAA